TAACCAAGGAAAATAATTCGTGGTAAAGACAAGATACGCTTGGACCAGAAAAACCCGTGCTCAAAAAAAAAATCAAATTCTGTTTTGATTTGAGCACGGGTTTTTCAGTAAAAAAAATCAAATGGATTCAAAATGGATTCAAGTGGGGTTTTCTGGAACGTATCAATAAGCTAGACCCATACTTCGAGTTGTTTCATGCCATAAATAAACTCGAACGCTCAAGAAATCTGTTGGACAAGCGGATTCACATCTCTTACAACCAACACAGTCTTCTGTTCTTGGAGCGGAAGCAATTTGCTTAGCTTTACATCCATCCCAAGGTATCATTTCTAACACATCGGTGGGGCAGGCGCGGACACATTGAGTACACCCTATACATGTATCATAAATTTTTACTGAATGTGACATGGGATCTATAAATTTTTGAACATCATAAAATTTCAATCTAGTAAACTTGTAAATGAATCATATAGTTAAACACCAGATGAATCAACGATTTACCAGAAATTTTCTAATCAATTTCCTTCTGGATCAACTCATAAGAAAGGGCCAAGATACTTTGATTTCTTACGTTTTCGAAAACATGATGTAGATTCCAACATATCGGACATGCTAATTCAAATTAGTGAATATTATAATTTAATATTATTAATATTACTTATTCAACAAAGTTGATTGATTGATACGCGTTGATTTTCTGTTACGATAAATTGAGGAAACAATAGCTGATCCAATAGCTGCTTCAGCGGCTGCAATAGCTATAACAAAAATTGAGAAAATATTTCCTTTTAATTGGCGACTATCAAAAAAATCAGAAAATGTTACAAAATTTATATTAACCGCATTCAGTATAAGTTCAAGACACATAAGGGCCCTAACCATATTTCGACTCGTGATCAATCCATAAATACCGATAGAAAATAAATAGGCACTCAAAACAAGTACATGTTCGAGCATCATTGACCAACTCCTTATCAATTTCGATTCCTTTTAATATGAACAATAATTCAACGGATTTGATTGACTAGAATATAACAAGTACGGAACAAAAGAATAGATTGGAAATATAATATATCGAATAAATGAATTTCTATTTTATACACGAACAATATTCAAATAGAATTCAAAGAAAATAGATGCGATAAGACAGAAAAAAGTTTAATTTGGATTGCTTGCTGTTCCTAGTTAGAAAGATTTCTTACTGACGAGCCACAGCAATTGCACCTATCAAAGCAACTAAAAGAATTATTGAAATGAATTCAAATGGAAGAAAAAAATCTGTTGCTAAATGAATTCCAATTTGTTGACTATTACTTATCAAATCTTGTTCTATAATTTGGTTTGATCTTGTAGTCCAAATAATCCCGTACCATGATGTATCTAATATAGTAGTAATTAGCGAAACAAGAATACTTGTACAAACCAACGAAGTAACGCCATTCCCAATGGTCCACAGATTAAAATCTTTATAATATTCTGAACCATTCATGAACATGACAGCAAATAGGATTAAAACATTTATGGCTCCCACATAAATAAGGAGCTGGGCAGCGGCTACAAAATGAGAATTTGAGAGAATATAGAATAAGGATATACAAACAAGAACCAATCCCAATGAAAAGGCAGAATAAATTGGATTGGTAAGTAATACCACTCCCAGGCCCCCTAATAGAAGACCCGATCCCAGAAAAACTAAAAGAAAATCGTGTATTGGTCCAGGCAAATCCATTATATGTAAAATAAGAGATAAATAAATCGAAATGCTTTTCATGATCTTATTGACCCGACCAGGAATTTTTTTTTTATGATACGTTCCTAATTGAATAAAATCCTAATCTATTAGGTGTGAATTGATCTAAGTACAATTATTGGAAGTTTCGTTTTTGATTCTTTTTTTATTCGTTATTCGAAAGGGTATTTTGTTTTTTGAAACTATAAACTATATATTTCGAAATACTTAAGAATATATTAATAGATTTTCAATAAAAAAAGAAAAAAATGAATTCGAAATTCTTATCAACCAATTAATTTGTAGTTGAATTTTTAGTTATTGACCAAACAAAGAGAAAGGCCTCATTCTTTTATTTTAATTCAAACACCAAACATTCTTTTAACTTAAACCAAAACGGAACCTTAAAAGAATTGGAAATTTATCTTTAATAGAATAGGAGGTTTACCTACTCAGTTTTTCTTTGAGGCGAATTCAAAATTGTTCGAATTGTATAATCGTCAATTACTGGCATTGGTAAACGACCCAAAGCAATTTGATTATAATTCAATTCGTGACGGTCGTAAGTAGAAAGTTCATATTCTTCAGTCATTGATAAACAATTTGTTGGACAATACTCAACGCAGTTACCACAAAATATACAAATTCCGAAATCAATACTGTAATTAAGCAATCGTTTTTTTCGAATATCCGTTTCAAATTTCCAATCAACAACAGGCAGATCTATAGGGCATACACGAACACATACTTCACAAGCAATGCATTTATCAAATTCAAAATGGATTCGCCCGCGGAAACGCTCTGATGTGATTAATTTTTCATAAGGGTATTGAATAGTTACAGGTAAACGATTTGCGTGGGATAAGGTAATCATGAAACCTTGACCAATGTACCTTGCTGCTCGAACTGTTTGGTGGCCATAATTCATGAACCCAGTTACCATAGGGAACATATCGTGAATATCTATGAATAATTTTATGTTTGTTTCTTTCTCTTGTTTGAACCAAGTCATGAATCTTGTATTCTTTTTTTCTTTACAGTGTTACAGTGAAAGAAGTTGGAAAGAGGTTGTTAATAATAAATTCCCGAGAGAAATAGGTAAAAGAAATTTCCATCCAAGATTTAATAATTGGTCCATTCTTAACCTAGGTAAAGTCCATCTTGTTGCGATAGAAATAAACAAAAACAAATAAGTTTTAGCTAATGTAATAAAGATACCAATTGTCGTTCCAAAGATTCCATTCATTTTATTTATCTCAAATAGCTCAGGAACGAATACGTATGGAATGGAAATATTCCAACCACCCAAGTAAAGAACTGTTACAAATAACGAAGAAAGTAATAGATTTAGATAGGAAGCAACGTAAAATAAACCAAATTTGATACCCGAATATTCGGTTTGATACCCTGCTACTAATTCTTCCTCTGCTTCTGGTAAATCAAAAGGTAATCTCTCACATTCTGCTAGAGAAGAAATTAGAAAAACGATAAACCCTATTGGCTGACGCCACAAATTCCATCCCAAAAAACCATATTTTGCCTGTGCCTCAACTATATCAACTGTACTTGAACTGTTAGATAATTATAGTCGATGATAACATCACTGTTTACATCGCTAGTCCAAAACCGTACATGAGGTTTTCACCTCATACGGCTCCTCGTGGGTCACAAATAAATTTAAGGACTGAATCAGTATTATTTATCTTCATATGGTTGTAGAATAGATAGAGAAAAAATGGATTGGAAGGTCCAAAATTATACCAATGGAATTCTGTCTGCTATACTATGAAGAATAAAAAAAAAATAAAAAAAAAGTGCTTCTGAATTGATCTCGCCCGTTAATAATTTCAATTTTTATTTGTTGAGTAATAACTTAAGCCTTCAATAAAATACTTCTTGTATAAATATCAATAGATATTTCAACCCATTGTTTTCGATTACGAAAAAAATGAAACATTCCATTAGCTCATAAATCATGACACGAATTATATCTCTCTATATATATGAAAATGAAAGAAAGAATAAAAAAAAAGATTTCTTTTTTATTCTTTATTGTTTCTTTTTCGTTCCTATTCTTCTTTCTGATCTGAGAAAACCACGAATGGGGGCTTAAACTAAAAAATAGTAAAGGATTATTTCGTTCCTGATAGTTATTACTTTAATCGGTGGATAGGAGCATACTCTGGATCGGAATCGTGGGGAGTACTGCTTACTCATTTCTACTAATTTAAAGCCCCAATTAGTATTCTTTTTATGTTATCCAGAAATATCCTTTATATATAATTTACATAATCTCCATTACTAATCCTTTGTGTATTTTGGTGTTCCTAACCATCCACTCATTTTTTTTGTTCAATCCCCCGTTCGGCAATACATGTATGGGAATCCATACAAAGGATAGCGAAAACTCTATATGGTTGATCGTTTGAGCCCGCTTCAAGCTAGGTTGACTAATCAACCCGTCTTGGGGTAAAGGACTTCTTCTGCTTATGTTTTCTTCCACTTAACTCTTGTACATAGGAAATGAGACTCCATTTTTTTTGTTTAATTTACTGCGAATTTATAAGCTGCTTTCTTTCACTCATATATAACTATCTAATTTAGTTTATCAACCTGAAGGATAATAAAAAACGAAGATATCTATTCAATCCATTCAACTTATTTTCTAGAACGAAAGGAATAGGGAAAAGAAAAGTTTATATTTCAACGAATCGCACGTAGAGATATTGATAAAACACATAGAGTTAATGGTATTTCATAACTAATCGATTGAGCAGCAGCTCGCAGACCACCTAAAAAGGAATATTTATTATTTGATCCGTATCCTGACATAAGAAGTCCAACAGGAGCAATACTTGAAATGGCAATCCATAAAAAAATACCGATATTGAGATCGGCTAAAATAAGGTGATAGCTAAAAGGAATTACTGAAAAACTTAGTAAGATGGATATGACTGCTATAGATGGTCCAATACTGAATAAACGAGTATTTCCTCTAGATGGAAGAATATTCTCTTTGAAAAGCAGTTTTGTTCCATCTGCTAGAGCTTGAAGAATTCCCAAAGGACCGGCGTATTCAGGCCCAATACGTTGTTGTATTCCTGCAGATATTTCTCTTTCTAACCATACAATTACTAGTACACCTATTGTGATTCCCAATACAAGAGTCAAAATAGGGACAAACATCCATATGATCCCATAGACCTCTTTTAAAGATTCCAATCTGTAAAAGGAATTGATATCTTGTACTTCTGTTGTATAAATTATCATTTCAACGATCAACTTCTCCCATAATGATATCTATGCTACCTAGTATCGTCATAATATCAGCCAATTTCATTCTTTTAACTAACTGAGGAAGAATTTGCAAATTGATAAAACCCGGCGGGCGAATTTTCCATCTCCAAGGAAAACCACTTTGATCCCCTATCAGAAAAATTCCTAATTCTCCCTTTGGGGCTTCCATTCTCGCATAAAGTTCTTGTCTCGGTAATTCAAACGTAGGAGAAGGTTTTTTACTAATGAATCGATATTCAAAATCATTCCATTCTGGATCCCTTTCTCTATCAAAGCATCGGATTTCTAAATTCTCATAGGGACCCCCCGGAATTCCTTCCAGGGCCTGTTGAATTATTTTTATGGATTCCGTCATTTCACTCATTCGGACTAAATAACGAGCTAATGAATCTCCTTCTTTTTGCCACTGGATTTCCCAATCAAATTCGTCGTAACACTCATAATGATCAACTTTACGAAGATCCCATTTGATTCCAGATGCTCGTAGCATTGGGCCGGATAAACCCCAATTTATTGCTTCTTCTCCACCAATAACGCCTACCCCTTCAACTCGTTCTAAAAAAATAGGATTTCGCGTAATAAGTTTTTGATATTCAACAATTCCTGTTAAAAAATAATCGCAGAAATCCAAACATTTATCTATCCAGCCATAAGGTAGATCGGCCGCGACTCCTCCGATACGAAAATAATTATGCATCATTCTCATACCGGTGGCAGCTTCGAATAGATCATATACTAATTCTCTTTCTCTGAAAATATAGAAAAAAGGGGTCTGTGCACCAATATCTGCCATAAAAGGTCCAAGCCATAACAGATGAGAAGCTATACGACTCAACTCCAACATAATTACTCTGATATAGCTGGCTCTTTTAGGGACTTGAATATTACCCAATTGTTCTGGCCCATTTACGGTTATTGCTTCCGTGAACATAGTGGCTAAATAATCCCAACGTGTTACATAAGGCAAATATTGTATAATTGTTCGGTTTTCCGCAATTTTTTCCATTCCTCTGTGTAAATAACCTAATATTGGTTCACAGTCAACAACATCTTCACCATCTAGAGTAACGATGAGACGAAGAACACCGTGCATTGATGGGTGGTGAGGTCCCATATTGACTATCATAAGGTCTTTTTCTGTAGCTGGTATATTCATAAGTTTTTCCTCGATTCATTCTTACATGAATTGCTGAAAACGAAAAGAAGTACGTCAAAATTAAAGATCTAATAAATCGACTAATTCAAAATTTTCAAATTAACGATTTTTTGATTCCCGAATATCCAACTCACTAATTAATTCTTTATAACGTATTTTATTTTTCTTTGATAAATAAGACAGCAGCCGTTGACGTTTTCCCAGAATTTTCCGTAGGCCTCTCTGAGATAAATAGTCTTTTCTGTGCAATTCCAAATGTGAAGTAAGTCTTCGTATCTTATTGGTGAAACTGACTATTTGAAATTCAACGGACCCCCTGTTTTCTTCTTTTTTTTCTTGAAAAATAACTGAGATGAATGCATTTTTTACCATAAAACAAAATCTTCTCTCCCCCCTTTTTTTTGAATGTGAATTTTACTGATCAGTAATAATAATACCAGTCATTTTGATATGTACAATGATTTTAAGTTCGTTATGAACTTTATAATTTTTTTTTTTTCAAATAAAATTAATCAATCCGGTTTTCAATTTGATTCGTATAGGGATACAAAAGAGTGATATATTTCTACAAAAGAGAAAATTTTAGAGTTCAAATAAGAGGATTTTGTTGATTCATTTATCGATCTAATTGATATGTATGTCATTAAATTAGTATCATGTACCAGAATGGAATGTAAGACAATCCTTGTGTCCATCTATTTGTTTTCATATACCCGACACGGTACATACATAATATATGGGAAAATGTACCATTAACGAATTTTCAAACGCGGATACATATGTATCCTTACCATACTGAAACGACTGCCATTATTAGTATTAAACCAATAGCGATTCATACAAGCTAAATCTTCTAATCGATAATTGGGCCAAAGAAAGAACTTTAATTTAATTAGTTTCTTTTTATCACTATCAAGATGTTTGTTTTTATTCAAAACTTGACCACAGTTTTTTACAGTATTTAAAAATACTGCATTTCTCTGCATACCATTTTTATCCCTTGAATTGAAAGAAATTAGAATTCGCAATTCTCTCCGGTGGTTAGGGGATAAAATATTTTCAGGAACAAACAAATCATAATGATTTTTGTCTTTATTTTCAGTCATTTTTTGATGTCTTGTAATGGATTCATTAAAATTCTTTTTATCAATATAGTTTTTTTCTTGGTATCTTTGATTAATTTGGTGTTTATTTTTATGAACCAATGAAATACTTATAGTTTGATATAGAATAAATTGTCCATCATTTTTTACAGACAGGCGAACTGGTTCGATAATCAATATTCCCTTTTTCATTAATTCTCTAAGAGTTAAATCCTTCTGAATCATCAAAATATCCAGATTCATTTCTCCCCTTTGAATAGAGGATATAACAATTTCGTTTGGATTTATCAGTCTAAGCAGGAGACAATATACTTTGATATTATTGATTATTCTTTGATTTAAAGAATCATCCCATCTCAATTGAAAACGCAAATACCTTTTTAGGAAGAAATCAAGCTCTGCTTCCGTGTTGCTCTTGTATTGCTTTTTCTTTTTACGTTTTTTTATGTCTGATTTACCATAATCTTCTTCACCATCTTTTTCTTGGTTTGAGAGAATGGATCTAAGATTTCCTTGTTTTTGTGCATCTGATACAGGATTCCCTTGACCTATGGGTTCTTTTTCTTCTTGATTTCGATTCTCTAATCCAATAAATTTCTTTTCATTCGATGCTATAAGGGAGTCCCTTTTTTTATTTTCAATAATTTTTTTATTAATGTTTCCATTTCCATTAAAATTTAAAAGAAGTAATTTTATTGGTATGATCCATGATTTAACCTTATATGCATTATATAGTAGCACAAATTCTGGGAAGAACCAAAGTTCCAGATTCGATATAGGACGACTTAGTATTTCTTCATTCATTCCCATCCAATCAAAAGGACTTCTTTTTTTATTGGATGGGTTGCTTTCTTGATCTTGATAAATTGTGAAATAAAAAAGGCCCCTCTTGTTAATTTTATCAATTATTTGATAATTATTAACCACAGTCTTAATATTTTTATTACTCTTGGTACTGGTACTGACCCAGGACTCAATCTCGGCCTTATTTCTAAGACAAAAGTTAATAATTCTCCAATCAAAATATTTTCTATGCGAAAATTTCCCCATAGCATCCATAATATCATCTTCTCCTAGATAATTATGGATAGGGATATCCCCCAGCGTATCAAAAAATTTTCGTTTATCCATGTTGTAATTATAAGAAATCTCTTCTTTCTTATTTACTTGGAATGGTGATCCATAAGTATATGAGTCCCTCTTATCTTGATAATTAATAGATTTATATGATAAAAAATCATATCCATAGTCTTTTTTAAAATTATATTTTTTATATTTTTTTTCTTGATTAAGTTTATATTCTTGATTCGATAATGAATTCGCTTGAAAATCATTTTTTTTTTCGTAATGAATTAATCTTTCTTTTTCATATGAATCCCATTTTGTTAAATCTTTATTTTGAGCCATATAGTGTTGATTGACTCTATTTCGCCATTGTCCTGGTACTAATCTAAGCCATCTACTCTGAGATAAATCATATTGATAATGACCCCTTAACCAGTTTTTCCATTCATTCATTCCAGAATGCCAAAAGCTTTTCTGTCTTAACCCATAATGATGTCTTAATCTGGAATGAGATTTTCCTTGTTCTTCAAAATAATCTTTTATTTCATTTTTAAGAAAAAGAGACGTTCCGTGATATTGAAGGATGGGGTTGAATTTATAAAAACTAATAACTTGGGTTTGTGATAATTTGTAAAATACATATGCTTGTGATAGGGAGGATAAGTCACAAAAAGCTTTTGCATTTTTATTTCTAATATTAGAAAGTGAGTTTTTTATAGTTGAAATAAAATGAATTGTATTTTTATTTGTTTTATTAATTCTTTCTTGATTTGCTTCATTATTGTAAATGAATTTATCAATAATTTTTTTTGTTGATTCAAGAAAAAGTTGTGTATTGGTTCTTGGAATATTAATGATATATAGAAAAATATCTATGTATATTTTTTCAATGAAAAATTTTATAAAAAAATCTAATTTACGGATTAATCGAATATTTCTTCTTTTTAATATTTGCAAATTTTTTTTTGATGATTCTAATATTTTATCCTGATAACTTATTTTGTTAGAACTAATATTTATTTCTTGAGTTAGAAATTCGTTTTTCTTGTCTTTTATAATTTTTTCTAGTTGATTTTTGATTGTGTTTGTTCTCTTAGTCAGATCTTTTATTTTTTTTTCTGTTAATGAATAATTTGTCCACTCCATAGATTGAATTTGAAGGGATGATTCGTGAATTATCTTATTACTGATTATCGAATCTTTTTTAGTTTCGCCCAATTCATATATTTCTCTCAACCCAAAAAATGGAATTGGATTTCTTTTTGAAAGTCCTTTTATTATTCCCTTTAGAAATAGAATGCTTTTAGTGATCCATTTTTTTGTTTCTTTTGAGACTTTTCGAAACAATTTTGTTCTTTCTTTTAAAATTGTTAAAGATTTAGTTTTAAATTTTTTAATTTTTTTTTTGAGTTCTTTAAAAATAGGCTCAAAAAACGAACGCCCTTTTCGAGGAGAACCAAAAGGTAGTTCAGTTTCCATTCCCCAAACTGTTAAAAAGCAAAAATCATTCTTTTGACCTTTCTTTTTTTTCATTGGATCTTTATGAGAGGGTTGTAGTTTAAATCTGTGCCAAGGTTTCAGGCAAAAAGGAAATAGGATCTTTATCTGAATACCGTCTGTTAACCAGTTTTTTGGAAATTCTGTTTCGGA